AATTTCTGACACAAACATTCAATTAGTTCGTACTTGTTTAGTATTGAATTGGAACCAAGACAAAAAAAGTTCTTCTATCGAAGAGGCCGGGGCTTCCTTTGTTGAAGTAAGAACAAATGGTATGATTCGAGATTTTATAAGGATCGATTTAGCAAAATTCGCTATTTCGTATATGGGGAAAAGGAATGATCCCTTATTTTTTAATGATGATGGACCATATCATACCAATATGAATCCGTTTTATTCCATTTTTTCAAAGACAAAACTTCAACAATCATTTAACCAAAATCAAGGAACTGTTCGTACGTTGTCGGGTAAAAATAAGGAATGTCAATCTTTTCTAATTTTGTCATCATCCAATTGTTTTCGAATAGGTCCGTTCACATTCAACGGTGTAAAATATCACAAAGAATCAATTAAAAAAGATCACCTAATTCCAATTAGGAATTCATTGGGTCCTTTAGGAACAGCCCTTCAATTTGCGAATTTTTTTTCATTTTACTATTTAATAACTCATAATCAGATCTTGGTAACTAATTATTTACAACTTGACAATTTAAAACAAACCTTTCGAGTACTCAATTTTAAATATTATTTAATGGATGAAAATGGGAGAATTTATAATCCCGATCCATGCAGTAACATCATTTTGAATCCATTAAAATTGAATTGGTATTTTCTTCATTACAATTTTTGTGAAGAGACATCCACAAAAATTTGTCTTGGACAATTTCTTTGCGAAAATGCATGTATAGCCAAACACCAACCGCACTTAAAATCGGGTCAAGTTCTAATTGTTCAATTTGACTCTGTAGTAATAAGATCGGCTAAGCCTTATTTGGCCACCCCAGGAACAAGAGTTCAAAGTCATTATGGGGAAATCATTTATGGAGGGGATATATTAGTTACATTTATATATGAAAAATCGAGGTCTAGCGATATAACGCAAGGTCTTCCAAAAGTGGAACAAGTCTTAGAAGCTCGTTCGATTGATTCAATATCCATGAATCTAGAAAGTAGGATTGATGATTGGAACGAACATATAACAAGAATTCTAGGGAATTCTTGGGGATTCTTGATTGGAGCTGAGCTAACTATGGCGCAAAGTCGTATTTCTTTGGTTAATAGGATCCAAAGGGTTTATCGATCCCAGGGGGTGCAGATCCATAATAGGCATATAGAACTTATTGTACGTCAAATAACATCAAAAGTCTTGGTTTCAGAAGATGGAATGTCTAATGTTTTTTTGCCCGGAGAACTAATTGGGTTGTTGCGGGCGGAACGAACGGGGCGCGCTTTGGAAGAAGCGATCTGCTATCGAGCTATCTTATTGGGAATAACGAGAGCATCTCTAAATACTCAAAGTTTTATATCCGAGGCGAGTTTTCAAGAAACTGCTCGGGTTTTAGCAAAAGCAGCTCTCCGGGGCCGGATCGATTGGTTGAAAGGACTAAAAGAAAACGTTGTTCTGGGGGGGATGATACCGGCTGGTACCGGATTCAAGGGATTCGTACACCGTTCAAATCAACAAAAGAACATTTCCTTGAAAACAAAAAAAAAGAATCTATTCGAGGGAGAAATGAGAGATATTTTGTTTTACCATAGAGAATTATTTGATTCTTGTCTTTCAAAGAATTTCCACGATAGACCAAAACAACAATGATTTCTGGGATTTAATACAAGAGATTCATCCTTTTTATCTTCTCTGTATTTGTTATGGCTATTTAATTTAGTAATAAAATAAAGAAATTCAAATAATAACAAATAGAAAGAAATTAGTGGTTTGGGTTGTGTATCAATGGCCAATCCGCCTTAGAAAAGAAGGTTCCGTTGGAACAATTACTTATTTCAGGATACCTCATCTCTTTATTAAAAAAAAGAGAAAGTGTGGGGAGAAATGACAAGAAGATATTGGAACATCAATTTGGAAGAGATGATGGAGGCGAGAGTTCATTTGGGTCACAAGATTCGGAAATGGAATCCTAGAATGGCACCTTATATCTCTGCAAAACGGAAGGGCATTCATATTATAAATCTTACTAGAACTGCTCGTTTTTTATCAGAGGTCTGTGATTTAGTTTTTGATGCAGCAAGTAGAGGAAAACAATTTTTAATTGTTGGGACAAAATGGGAAGTGGCTGGTTCAGTAGCACGGGCTGCAATAAGGGCTCGATCCCATTATGTTAATAAAAAGTGGCTTGGAGGTATGTTAACGAATTGGTCCACTACAGAAAGGAAACTTCAAAAATTCAGGGACTTGAGAGCGGAACAAAAGGCGGGGAGACTCGCCCGTCTTCCGAAGAGAGACGCAGCCATGTTGAAGAGACAATTATCTCGCTTGCAAAGATATCTGGGTGGGATTAAATATATGACAGAGTTACCTGATATTGTAATCATCGTTCATCAACAAAAAGACTATAAGGCCCTTCGAGAATGTATTACTTTGGGAATTCCAACGATTTGTTTAATCGATACAAATTGTGATCCGGATCTCGCGGATATTTCGATTCCGGCGAACGATGATTCTAGAGCTTCAATTCGATTAATTCTTACCAAATTAGTATTTGCAATTTGTGAGGGCCGCTTATATAAGAAATCCTTGATTCAAGATAAAATCAAAAATTGACTTCGTAAACTCGATAATAGAATCGGTTACTAGTCCTGAATCTCAAAAAATATATAAAAACGACTGGGGATTTTATATGATTAATCGGTATCCTAAATATAAAATTCAAGTAGACAAGTCGAGAAATAGATAATAGATGGTTGAATCAAAATAATTTCTTTTAAGGTGATATTTCGGTCAGAGGACAATATGAATGTTCTATCATACTCAATCAACACACTAAAGGGGTTATACGATATATCCGGTGTGGAAGTAGGCCAACATTTCTATTGGCAAATAGGGGGGTTCCAAATCCATGGCCAGGTACTTATTACTTCTTGGGTTGTAATTGCTATCTTATTAGGTTCAGCTGCTATAGCTGTTCGGAATCCGCAAACCATTCCGACTGGCGGTCAGAATTTCTTTGAATATGTCCTTGAATTCATTCGAGACGTGAGCAAAACTCAAATTGGAGAAGAATATCGCCCCTGGGTTCCCTTTATTGGGACTATGTTTCTATTTATTTTTGTTTCTAATTGGTCAGGGGCTCTTTTACCTTGGAAAATCATACAGTTACCTCACGGGGAGTTAGCCGCACCCACGAATGATATAAATACTACTGTTGCTTTAGCTTTACTAACGTCGGTAGCCTATTTCTATGCGGGTCTTACAAAAAAGGGATTAGGTTATTTTGGTAAATACATTCAACCAACTCCAATTCTTTTACCCATTAACATCTTAGAAGATTTCACAAAACCCCTATCACTTAGTTTTCGACTTTTCGGAAATATATTAGCGGATGAGCTAGTCGTTCTTGTTCTTGTTTCTTTAGTACCTTTAGTGGTTCCTATACCTGTCATGTTCCTCGGATTATTTACAAGTGGTATTCAGGCTCTTATTTTTGCAACCTTAGCCGCAGCTTATATAGGCGAATCCATGGAGGGCCATCATTGATTAGTCTTAGAAAGAGTCCTTTTTTTAGCTTAGATCAAGGCAATATATGTGTGGCTCAAGATACTCTATTCTATCGGGATAATCTCTTTCTATTTTCTAAATATACAAATAGAGTCTACGATAATAGAAAAACGATCTTCGAGAAGTTTCAACTAAAGGGGAGTTGGTTAGTAGAGAGGGGTCGCGCCAGGTATGATGTGTAATCCAATGGCTATAAGTTAACTCTTGTAGATTAGATGTTTCGAAGAATGATTCGAAAATCCGATTGAATTTAAGATAGAATGGGCAGTTTACGTTATGGAAGAAAGATATGTATATTTGATATTGGATATTGACAAGTTATATATGAACTAATATTTATATTTCATTAGCCCTACTTGCCTAAATTAAGATAGGTATGATATGCCAGTCGAAGCCCTTCCGTTTCGTTTATGACTGTAAATTGAATGAATAAACAGAGAAAATAAAGAAAAAGATCGAAGAATGATTAGAAAAGGAAATGAAAAAACTCAAGTTGGATTGATTCGGAAAGACTCTACAAATAGGAAATAAAAAAGATGAAGTCTTTCTAATGATCTAATGGTTCAATAATATTCTTATTTCTATTTCAATTTGGAGTTTTTAGTTATTTTGACTAGATGAATATTAGCAATAGAATAATTAAGTCATAATTCATTGGTTGATTGTATCATTAACCATTTCTTTTTTTTTTTTTGTGAGGAACTTATCATGAATCCACTGATTTCTGCCGCTTCCGTTATTGCTGCTGGATTGGCTGTAGGACTTGCTTCTATTGGGCCTGGAATTGGTCAAGGTACTGCTGCGGGCCAAGCTGTAGAGGGTATTGCGAGACAGCCCGAGGCAGAGGGAAAAATACGAGGTACTTTATTGCTTAGTTTGGCCTTTATGGAAGCTTTAACAATTTATGGATTGGTTGTAGCATTGGCGCTTTTATTTGCGAATCCCTTTGTTTAATCCGAGAAAAGAAAAATAAAAAGGGGAAATACATATTTCTTTTCGGGTATTGGACTTGCAGGTTGCTTTTTCACATTATATCAAAATATCGTTCCTGCACAATTACTTATTCGTTGAGAAACTAACCTGCGGGAAGGACTGATTTGAGGATGAGGAATTAGTGTTACTCACTTCCTCTCTTCCTTCCCCTTTTTAGTCCAAAGGAGAGGTGTTGCAACAAAAGAGGTATTTCGCAATTCACATGAAACCTAGTACCTAATTCTATTCCAATAAGTCTTATTCTTATTGTTTATTGGGAATCCCAATTAAAAAAGACAATTCATTTCGAAATTGAATCGATTTTCTATTTAGAAGTAGCAAAGAGGTGAAGCAATACAACGATTTTTTTAGTTTATCTATAAGAGGAGCTCATATGAAAAATGTAACCGATTCTTTCGTTTTCTTGGGTCACTGGTCATCCGCCGGG